GAAATGAAATCTTTAGGAGGAATCAATGAAACGACATCAATTCAAATCCTGGATCTTCGAATTGAGAGAGATCAAGAATTCTCACTATTTCTTAGATTCATGGATTAAATTCGATTCAGTGGGATCTTTCACTCACATTTTTTTCCACCAAGAACGTTTTATGAAACTCTTTGACCCCCGAATTTTGAGTATCCTACTTTCACGTGATTCACAGGGTGCAACAAGCAATCGATATTTCACGATCAAAGGTGTAGTACTGCTTGTAGTAGTGGTCCTTATATCTCGTATTAACAATCGAAAGATGGTCGAAAGAAAAAATCTCTATTTGATGGGGCTTCTTCCTATACCTATGAATTCCATTGGACCCAGAAATGAGACATTGGAAGAATCTTTTTGGTCTTCCAATAGAAATAGGTTGATTGTTTCGCTCCTGTATCTTCCAAAAGGGAAAAAGATTTCTGAGAGTTGTTTCATGGGTCCGCAAGAGAGTACTTGGGTTCTCCCAATAAATAAAAAGTGTATCATGCCTGAATCTAACCGGGGTTCGCGGTGGTGGAGGAACCGGATCGGAAAAAAGAGGGATTCTAGTTGTCAGATATCTAATGAAACCGTAGCTGGAATTGAGATCTCATTCAAAGAGAAAGATAGCAAATATCTGGAGTTTCATTTTTTATTCTATACGGATGATCCGATCCGCAAGGACCATGATTGGGAATTGTTTGATCGTCTTTCTCCGAGGAAGAAACGAAACATAATCAATTCGGGACAGCTATTCGAAATCTTAGGGAAAGACTTGATTTCTTATCTCATGTCTGCTTTTCGTGAAAAAAGACCAATTGAGGGGGAGAGTTTCTTCAAACAACAAGGAGCTGGGGCAACTATGCAATCCAATGATATTGAGCATGTTTCCCATCTCTTCTCGAGAAACAAGTGGGGTATTTCTTTGCAAAATTGTGCTCAATTTCATATGTGGCAATTCCGCCAAGATCTCTTCGTTAGTTGGGGGAAGAATCAGCACGAATCGGATTTTTTGAGGAACGTCTCGAGAGAGAATTGGATTTGGTTAGACAATGTGTGGTTGGTAAACAAGGATCGGTTTTTTAGCAAGGTACGGAATGTATTGTCAAATATTCAATATGATTCCACAAGATCTATTTTCGTTCAAGTAACGGATTCTAGCCAATGGAAAGGATCTTCTTCTGATCAATCCAGAGATCATTTCGATTCCGTTAGAAATGAGGATTCAGAATATCACACATTGATCGATCAAACAGAGATTCAGCAACTAAAAGAGAGATCGATTCTTTGGGATCCTTCCTTTCTTCAAATGGAACGAACAGAGATAGAATCAGATCGATTCCCGAAATGCCTTTTTGGATCTTCCTCCATGTCCTGGCTATTCACGGAACCTGAGAAGCGGATGAATAATCATCTGCTTCCGGAAGAAATTCTTCGATTTCTTGGGAATCCTACAAGATCAATTCGTTCTTTTTTCTCTGACAGATGGTCAGAACTTCATCTGGGTTCGAATCCTACTGAGAGGTCCATTAGAGATCAGAAATTGTTGAAGAAAAAACAAGATGTTTCTTTTGTCCCTTCCAGGCGAGCGGAAAATAAAGAAATGGTTGATATATTCAAGATAATTACGTATTTACAAAATACCGTCTCAATTCATCCTTCGGAACCATATCACATCCCGGATCTGGTTCCAAAGGATGAACCGGATATGGACAGTTCCAATAAGATTTCATTCTTGAACAAAAATCCATTTTTTGATTTCTTTCATCTATTCCATGACCGAAACAAAGGGGGATACGCGTTACGCCACGATTTTTTTGAATCAGAAGAGAGATTCCCAGAAATGGCGGATCTATTCACTCTATCAATAACCGAGCCGGATCTGGTGTATCATAGGGGATTTGCCTTTTCTATTGATTCCTACGGGTTGGATCAAAAAAAATTATTGAATGAGGTATTCAACTCCAGAGATGAATCGAAAAAGAAATCCTTATTGGTTCTACCTCCTCTTTTTTATGAGGAGAATGAATCTTTTTCTCGAAGGATCAGAAAAAAATCGGTCCGGATCTACTGCGGGAATGATTTGGAAGATCCCAAAACAGCGGTATTTGCTAGCAACAACATAATGGAGGCAGTCAATCGATATAGATTGATCCGAAATCTGATTCAAATCCAATATAGCACCTATGGGTACATAAGAAATGTATCGAATCGATTCTTTTTAATGAATAGATCCGATCGTAACTTCGAATATGGAATTCAAAGGGATCAAATAGGAAATGATACTCTGAATCATATAACTATAATGAAATATACGATCAACCAACATTTATCAAATTTGAAAAAGAGTCAGAAGAAATGGTTTGATCCTCTTATTTCTCGAACTGAGAGATCCATGAATCGGGATCCTGATGCATATAGATACAAATGGTCCAATGGGAGCAAGAATTTCCAGGAACATTTCGTTTCTGAACAGAAGAATCCTTTTCAAGTAGTGTTCGATCGATTACGTATTAATCAATATTCGATTGATTGGTCCGAGGCTATCGACAAAGAAGATTTGTCTAAGACACTTCGTTTCTTTTTGTCCAAGTCACTTCTCTTTTTGTCCAAGTCACTTACCTTTTTGTCCAAGTTACTTCCCTTTTTCTTTGTGAGTATAGGGAATATCCCCATTCATAGGTCCGAGATCCACATCTATGAATTGAAAGGTCCGAATGATCAACTCTGCAATCAGTTGTTAGAATCCATAGGTGTTCAAATCGTTCATTTGAAGAAATTGAAACCCTTCTTATTGGATGATCATGATACTTCCCAAAGACCGAAATTCTTGATCAATGGAGGAACAATATTACCATTTTTTTTCAAAAAGATACCAAAGCGGATGATTGACTCATTCCATACTAGAAAGAATCGCAGGAAATCCTTTGATAACACGGATTCCTATTTCTCAATGAGATCCCACGATCGAGACAATTGGCTGAATCCCGTGAAACCATTTCATAGAAGTTCATTGATATCTTCTTTTTATAAAGCAAATCGACTTCGATTCTTGAATGATCCACATCACTTCTGGTTCTATTGTAACAAAGGATTCCCTTTTGATGTGGAAAAGACCCGTATCAATAATTATGATCTTACATATGGACAATTCCTCAATATCTTGTCCATTCGCAACAAAATCTTTTCTTTGTGCGTCGGTAAAAAAAAATATCTTTTTTTGGAGAGAGAGACTATTTCACCAATGGAGTCACAGGTATCTGACATCTTCATACCTAATGATTTCCCACAAAGTGGTGATGAAACGTATAACTTGTACAAATTGTACAAATCTTTATTACAATTACATTTTAAAATTCGATCCGATCCATTCGTTCGTAGAGCTATTTACTCGATCGCAGACATTTCTGCAACACCTCTAACAGAGGAACAAATAGTCAATTTGGAAAGAACTTCTTGTCAGCCTCTTTCAGATATGAATCTATCTGATTCAGAAGGGAATAACTTGCATCAGTATCTCAGTTTCAATTCAAACATGGGTTTGATTCACACTCCATGTTCTGAGAAGTATTTACCATCCGGAAAGAGGAAAAAACGGAGTCTTTGTCTAAAGAAATGCGTTGAGAAAGGGCAGATGTATAGAACCTTTCAACGAGATAGTGCTTTTTCAAATCTCTCAAAATGGAATCTGTTCCAAACATATATGCCATGGTTCCTTACTTCGACAGGGTGCAAATATCTCAATTTCACCCTTTTAGATACTCTTTCAGACCCATTGCCGATACTAAGTAGCAGTCAAAAATTTGTATCCATTTTTCATGATATGATGCACGGATCAGATATATCACGGCCAATTCCTCAGAAGATTCTTCCACAATGGACTCTGATAAGTGAGATTTCGAGTCAATGTTTACAGAATCTTCTTCTGCCCGAAGAAATGATTCATCGAAATAATGAGTCACCCGTTCCATTGATATGGGCACATCTGAGATCAACAAATGCTCGGGAGTTCCTCTATTCAATCTTTTTCCTTCTTCTTGTTGCTGGATATCTCGTTCGTATACATCTTCTCTTTGTTTCCCGAGCCTCTAGTGAGTTACAGACAGAGTTAGAAAAGATCAAATCTTTGATGATTCCATCATGTATGATGGAATTTCGAAAACTTCTGGATAGGTATCCTACATCTGAACTGAATTCTTTCTGGTTAAAGAATCTCTTTCTAGTTGTTCTGGAACAATTAGGAGATTCTCTGGAAGAAATACGGGGTTCTGCTTCTGGTGGCAACATGCTATTGGGTGGTGGTCCCGCTTATGGGGTCAAATCAATACGTTCTAAGAATAAATATTTGAAGATCAATCTCATCGATCTTGTAAGTATCATACCAAATCCCATCAATCGAATCATTTTTTCGAGAAATACGAGACATCTAAGTCGTACAAGTAAAGAGATCTATTCATTGATAAGAAAAATAAAAAACGTGAACGGTGATTGGATTGATGAGAAAATCGAATTCTGGGTCGCGAACAGTGATTCGATTGATGATGAAGAAAGAGAATTCTTGGTTCAGTTCTCCACCTTAACGACAGAAAAAGGGATTGATCAAATTCTATTGAGTCTGACTCATAGTGATCATTTATCAAAGAATGACTCTGGTTATCAAATGATTGAACAACCGGGATCAATTTCCTTACGATACTTAGTTGACATTCATCAAAAGGATCTAATGAATTATGAGTTCAATAGATCCTGTTTAGCAGAAAGACGGATATTCCTTGCTCATTATCAGACAATCACTTATTCACAAACCTCGTGTGGGGCTAATAGTTTTCATTCCCCATCTCCTCATGGAAAACCCTTTTCGCTCCGCTTAGCCCTATCCCCTTCTAGAGGTATTTTAGTGATAGGTTCTATAGGAACTGGACGATCCTGTTTGGTCAAATACCTAGCGACAAACTCCTATGTTCCTTTCATTACGGTATTTCCGAACAAGTTCCTGGACGACAAGCCTAAAGGTTATCTTATTGATGATATCGATATTGATGATAGTGACGATATTGATGATAGTGACGATATTGATGATAGTGACGATATTGATGATATTGATGATAGTGATGATGACCTTGATATTGATACGGAGCTGCTAACTATGACGAATGTGATAACTATGTATATGACGCCAAAAATAGACCGATTTGAGATCACCCTTCAATTCGAATTAGCAAAAGCAATGTCTCCTTGCATAATATGGATTCCAAACATTCATGATCTGCATGTGAATGAGTCGAATTACTTATCCCTCGGTCTATTAGAGAACTATCTCTCCAGTGAAAGATGTTCCACTGGAAAGATTCTTGTTATTGCTTCGACTCATATTCCCCAAAAAGTGGATCCCGCTCTAATAGCTCCGAATAAATTAAATACATGCATTAAGATACGAAGGCTTCTTCTTCCACAACAACGAAAGCACTTTTTCATTCTTTCATATACTAGGGGATTTCACTTGGAAAAGAAGATGTTCCATACTAATGGATTCGGGTCCATAACCATGGGTTCCAATGCACGAGATCTTGTAGCACTTATCAATGAGGCCCTATCAATTAGTATTACACAGAAGAAATCCATTATAGAAACTAATACAATTAGATCAGCTCTTCATAGAAAAACTTGGCATTTTCGATCCCAGATAAGATCGGTTCAGAATCATGGGATCCTTTTCTATCAGATAGGAAGGGCTGTTGCACAAAATGTACTTCTAAGTAATTGCCCCATAGATCCTATATCTATCTATATGAAGAAGAAATCATGTAAGGGAGGGGATTCTTATTTGTACAAATGGTACTTCGAACTTGGAACGAGCATGAAGAAATTAACGATACTTCTTTATCTTTTGAGTTGTTCTGCCGGATCGGTCGCTCAAGATCTTTGGTCTTCATCCAGACCCGATGAAAAAAATTGGATCACTTCTTATGGATTCGTTGAGAATGATTCTGATCTAGTTCATGGCCTATTACTATTATTACTATTAGAAGTAGAAGGCGCTCTGGCTCTGGCGGGATCCTCACGGACAGAAAAAGATTGCAGTCAATTTGATAATAATCGAGTGACATTACTTCTTCGTTCCGAACCAAGGAATCAGTTAGATATGATGCAAAATGGATCTTGTTCTATCGTTGATCAGGGATTTCTATATGAAAAATACGAATCGGAGTTTGAAGAAGGGGCCCTCGATCCGCAACAGATAGAGGAGGATTTATTCAATCACATAGTTTGGGCTCCTAGAATATGGCGCCCTTGTGGCAATCTATTTGATTGTATCGAAAGGCCCACTGAATTGGGATTTCCCTATTGGGCTGGGTCATTTCGGGGCAAACGTATCATTTATCATAAAGAGGATGAGCTTCAAGAGAATGATTCGGAGTTCTTGCAGAGTGGAACCATGCAGTACCAGACACGAGATAGATCTTCCAAAGAACAAGGCTTTTTTCGAACAAGCCAATTCATTTGGGACCCTGCGGATGCGGATCCATTCCTTTCCCTATTCAAAGATCAGCCCTTTGTCTCTGTGTTTTCACGTCGAGAATTCTTTGCAGATGAGGAGATGTCAAAGGGGCTTATTGCTTCCCAAACAAATCCTCCTACATCTATATATAAACGCTGGTTCATCAAGAATACGCAAGAAAAGCACTTCGAATTGTTGATTCATCGCCAGAGATGGTTTAGAACCAATAGTTCATTATCTAATGGATCTTTCCGTTCTAATACTCTATCCGAGAGTTATCAGTATTTATCAAATCTGTTCCTATCTAACGGAACACTATTGGATCAAATGACAAAGACATTGTTGAGAAAGAGATGGCTTTTCCCGGATGAAATGAAACATTTGATTCATGTAACAGGAGAAAGATTCCCCATTCCTTAGCCGTAAAGATATGTGCCCATGAAAAGGGGATTAAGTGGAACAGAATTGTCCGGATGGTAGAGTCGTGGAAACACTTGTTTCTTCCATCTTTTTGGCCTTAGCTCCATGGAACAATATGCTACTGCTGAAACATGGAAGAATTGAAATCTTAGATCACTATGTGTGGATGATATGAACTGCCTAAACAAGAATTCTTGAACGGCGAAAGAGCCTATTACTCGCTACATCAAACAATCTCTACTAACGAAACCATGTAAATCCATCGGAAAATACGCATGTCCGCTGAAATGGTTGTTACTATCTGCTCCAATAACGAATCATTGGTTTAATTGAATAACTAAAGAAAATAGATAGACCTTTCTCTTCGTCTCAGGTCGATGGATCTTCTCAATTGGAAGATCTCCCATATGGATCATTCCAGTTGACCGAGCCTAATTCTAATTGTTTTGTTCCGAAGCAAAGATATCCACGGAGGCGGGTTCGTCCTATTCACGACCAAGAGGTACGATCCTCTTTCGGATAGGCCCTGAAAGGAGAAGGAAGGCTGGAATGCCAACAGACGT